GAAACAAAGATATGAACTGGGTAAATAGAAATGGAAAAGAGATGTTTCCAATTCATCAAAATGAGAAGCTTTTTCTACATCCATATGATCTACTAAAGTAGATTGGTATTGCCCATATAATAAAAGCAGATCTTGGTCCATGGAATCCCAAGAAGGTAAGAACTCCAACCTGTCCGATGCTTCTTCGGCCAAATACGATATACAAGTGGGACCTGCACTATGCGCAAGCTGTGCGAAAAACCGCTTCTTTTTTCCGGTTCTGAAACAACTTGGGCGAAATAGGGTTCTACCGGGAAACCATGGATTTTTTAGTTTTCGCCATTGGTTACTGGTTGAGCCACTGGAATGGAATGAGATAAGAATCTCTGGAGATCTTTCCTCTCCACTTACTCGTAACAGGCTTTCCCTCTGTAGAAGACTTCTTCCGAATGGCATAATTGGGAGATTGATTCCTCGATCTTCAAAGAAAACTGACTCCTCCTACTCCTTCTTCTCCTTTAGGATAGGATCGTCGTTGGTCCTTCTTTCACTAATGATCTAATGATCTCACCATTTTCTAGTAGTTCTCGCGAACGCGCGAGGGACTATCCTTTCTATCGCTTGCCCTTTCTTTTCACTCTCAAGACAAGGCTCTCTCTCTTTTATAAAGCGAAGCAAAGCGCATGGCGCTGAAAGCTCAATAAACACAGACGAACACGATGCAGGGCATAGCATAAATGAAACCGCTGATCATTTCATAAAACATATATGCTTGACCTTTCTCGATGCTTTTTTTGGGTGACTCACCAACCGACCCAGCAGTGATCGATGACAGAATGGTACGAACAAATCAAAGTCATTGGATTTGGTAGTTCTCCATGGACTTCTCTCTTTAGCCCTTTGTATATGTTCATAAATGGGTGTGCACCTCCAGATGGGCGGGGGCCGGCCTCCCACTCTCTTATCTTATGCAGCATTTATTAGCTTAGCTGGGTTGGGTGGATCGTGCAATAAGCCTCTCTCGACCCTCCGTTTATCATACGTCTTTATGAAAGCCTCTCGCCTTTCGAGATCCGGTCCATCATCAACTCAGTCAGATCTTCTTGTTTGCCCGCTTTGATTAGGCTTCCTTTAACGGATTTGATCGGCATTTCGTGCCTGCAGTCCTGCTGAATTCGACCTTTTATCAGGGTAGCGTAGTAAGGTTAGAGGCGCAACTAGAAGAGTTGGCCCTATTTCTATTTTTTGATCAATTCGATTGCAGTCTCCGAAGTCCTTCTTGATCGATGGTCCCCATTAGCATTAGTGCTAATTAGCAGCCGCTTTTTTTGGAAGGCGAGATACTTATGTGTGACCGCGGATTCCACGGTAGCAGTAGTTCTAGCTCTACATTAGGAGCAGGGGGGCTCTATCTAAAGGAGGTACGGACCCCTCCCGGTACGATGCAGCTGAAAAACGGAATAGGCTACCGCGGCTCGCTTCGCTTTTGTTGCGGAGCTCACTGCTTTTGGAGTAGTGCTTGCAGCTTGCTGCTTTCTGTTCAAGCGGAGCTCGCTGTCTACTCCACTTGTATATAGACAACAATAGCACCCAAGATTTTCCCTTCGCGTAGTTCATTGAACCTTCCAACTTCACTCCGTGGCCTGTGCTAAAGAAGCGTGTCTTAACTAATTCCTTTGAACTCATTTCACCTTGCACCTTTTCTTTCTTTTCCTCATCCCATGATCCTTTCCCATGTCGTGGAAGTGCAGCAGTGCTCCTTCATTCTTCATAACGACTATAACCAAGCTGCCAACCAATAAAGCAAGCACCTTCATGGACTGAGACCGTGGAAGCTCCGTTAGCACCTTAAGGCTGTCTTTATCCTGAGAACCCTCGGGAATATTCAGAGACTCGGCTAATGCTTCTAGGCCCACATTCGGAGACAGACCAAGCACCTCTCTTACCCACTCACTATCTAATAAACCGGACTGGCTTATTATCTGAATGAGATCGGAAAGAGAGGAGGTAGCCCAAATCTTCCAATAGGCGCATACGAAAGGTTCTGAAAGAATTGAAAAAGCTCTGAAAAATCAACAACCCGACCTGAGGAACTACCAACAACGGAAGAACTAGCAACAGCGGGAGAAACCTTTTCTAACCTCAGCTTCTAAGGCTTTAGCAGACGACCGGCTTTCGACTTTTTGAAGGGAGTTCTAACGATCGTAGCGTAGGCCTAGCTGGGAACTCAATGAGACTTTCCAGCTCGAGGCTAGAAGCTACCAACACTTTAATACAAACAAAAACAGAAATCGGAATTCGTGGGGCCCGAGGCCTTACAGAAAAAGATGAATGATTAAGCGAGACTTTACCTTAGAGACCAATGAAATGAGACCAAGAAGCTTTATTACACAAAAGTTCTTTGAAGACCTTTTGCTTCTGCTTCCCTGCTTACTATTGCTATCACCTCAACTGCTTTGACCTGCTCACTTAGAGTGAAGATCAATAATGGGCGGAAAGGAGTTCACACAAGACCACAGAGCGAGAGAGAGAGCCTTCGCTTACCTGTTTAACCGTGCCCTCCTATCACACCTATCTCCCTTTTCCTTCAGTCACATCCAGTCTCAGTTCTGCTTCCAACTACCGATGGGGGAGAGCTTGGACGTATAGCAAGATTGAATAAGAGATATGGCATACGGGAATAGTATATGAAATCGCAAAGGCTGGAAAGAGACTGGAGATGAGCGTGGTTAATACTTAATAAAGCACCTTAGCAATTACTAGTAATGCCCCTATCGACCTCAGTCTTGTTTTTTGCTAGCTTTAGTCTAGAACTATACTATCTCATTAAACGTCGAATATCCCTAGCCAGTGAAAAAGGAATGAGTCTACTTCTTTGCTGGCTTGACTCCAGAACTCGTAGAGGAAGGAAGCGATGATCGGTCTATCCCATTAAGCGTAATCCCGCTAGCCAATGAAAGGACTACTCTTCTTGGACTGTGAGCGACGACACCAGATCAGAGCTAAGTGAGAGACGAGAAATGCGATTGCTTTATAACTGCTCAATTTATAAGTCTTGCCTAAGTCCTAGACTTGAATGAAGCAGCCTGGCTGAAAGTCGTATTTGCTTTTGCTTTTCTTCTCTTGTTCTCTTTTCTTAGTTAGGCCCAAGAAAGTACAAGATATAGCTTGACTAATATACTAAGATGATAGCTAGAGACTAGAGATGAGAGTGCAGGATCTAGATTTGTAAGAAATATTCGACTTTGCTTATGCAAATTGTTATGTACCAAAACCAAAGAATATCGTCGATGAGATACAAAAAAAGAGGATCCTACTTCGCTCATGCACCGTCTTTTAACCCTCCTACCGCTGGTAAAGCTAGCAGTCTAATAAAATTTCTGCATGTTAAGACAGCACACTAGTACATTTTCATTGACCACTGAGACCAACCCCCAAGCCCGGTCTTTGAACTAATAAAGATGGCATAGTAGAAAACTTCAGACTGACTATCATCGTGAAGTCCACCCAAGAGAGTTCCCCGGCTTCTCGTGATGAGCGCAGCGCAGCAAACGGTGTTTGCGCCAGAGGAGGGTGGTGAGAACCGTTGAGCCATTGGCTTGCTGAGCTTTTCTGATTTGGGTTTCTCACCCACATCACCGAGAGGGGGCTTTTTTCGTTATAGAAAAGAAAGGTCAATGAAAGGATTCAGTAATGACGCCATGCATCACCATTGAGTGCTGTGCTGAAGAGAAAAAAAAACCGAAAAAAGTGCCCCACATTGGGAGAGAAAAGAGAAGACTGCGGTCAATGATCAATTGTGCACATCCTTTTTGGATGGTCGGCTTAGAGTGAAAGCATACGAACATAGACTTTGTGACTGACTTCGCCGTATAAGCATATCTTCACTGAAAGTCATTAGGGCTGCTTTTGCCCATGCCATGAATGAGAGTGAGTCCAGTCCATCTTCCTTCCCTGGATATGCTGTGTCCTCTACATTCGCTTCGTCCTCCGCTTTTGACTCCTCTACTGCGCAAAGATTTTGATCCCCCGTTTAGTGAGTCGTGAAAGCACCTACCTTATGTTTAGACGTATTGGTTTCAGTGAAAAGCCAAATAGAGAGTTTTGCGTGTGCCTGCTTTAGTAAGAGTAAGGAAAAAGCTTGAAAAGCGTACTTGCTTTAACAACGGAAAGAGGTTCCTTCAGCGGTTCAGCTTTAGGTCTCGGTTCAGGTGCTTTTCATGATTGTGGTGTTTGATTGGGCACGGGCGTTCCTGTCCTTACTTAGAGGTCAAGTTGCCACCTGTCTATCGAAGGGGGATTTCCCAGCCTATCTCGGTATATGTTACCGAAAGAAGGAAGAAGAATCTAATGATTTCCCTAATTCTGTGAGAAAGAAAAACCAGTTTGTTAGAGCTGGGGCAGAGAAGCAATCAACAGAATGGGTCCCTGTTGTTCACAAGTGAAGGCACTGAACGGATCAAGATCTCGTAAATTCATTGTCTTTCTTGATTCAAATCAGAAAGAACTTCTTTCGCTATTGAAGCCATGCCTGAGCTGTCAGCTTATTAGCATCCCTCTTCTGCGTTAGGAATTGCCCGAAAAGGTTCGATTGAATCCCATGCTTTCATGGTCCCTATCTCTGCCCCGGCACTGGCCGACACGTAGGTCTATTCCGCGCTTTCCTAGGTGCGCATCTCCATCTACTAAAAGTAGGGGTGGTTGCCATAGATAGATTGGGTCATTCGTAACCAGAGCAATAACCGATGCTACAGCATAAACTAAAGCTATACGTGGCGGCCCCTAAAGGCGTAACTGACAGGTTCTGTTTTATCTGCCCATCCGAGTCATCCCGTACTCCAAAAAAGCAGAGGTGAGGTCCGGAGAGTGGGACGGATCTACCTGGCCACGGTGCCAATGTCAAGTGGTTATCCGAAGTGTTGGAATATGCTCTACCTACGGTACCTAACTAGTCTTTCTTTTCGGTAAGTAAGAATATATTGACCGATGGAGGAGAACCCCCGAAGTAAACATAAATGAAG